AAGGGGTATAATGAAATTCATGAAATTCTTTGATTGGTTCTTCCCAAAGACCCAATCTGTTTTTTTTATTTGACTGATAGAGATAATATAATAAATATATAATTTTATATATTCTATTTTATTTTCTCTATTTATTATATATTTAATTATTATTATATATTAATATATTATTTAGTTAATTATTTAGTTAATTTTTATTTTCTATTAATTTTTATTTTCTATATTTTTCTATATTAATTCTATATTAATTAGAATAGAAATAATATTAGAAATAATCTATTTTATAATCTATTTAATATAGTATTTAATATATTTATTATTGAATATATTATATATTGAATATATTATATATTTTTTAATATATTATATATTTCTATATTTTTGTATTTTAATATATTTCTTAATATATTTCTATTTTTTAATATATTTCTATTTTATTTAATATATTATTTTCTATTTCTATATATTTTATATATATATATTTTATATAGCAATTTTCTATATTTATATAGAATTTTCTATATAATATAATAATATAAATAGAATATAGAACCAAGAAATAGAAAACTATAATAAATGCTAAAAAAAAAATACTAACCCTAAATAATAAGTAATTAAATACTAAATAGAAAAATATAAAGAAAGCGCTCTTATCTTATTCGAACCGCCTTGTAATCTTCAACCAATTCTGCGCTTCAATATAATTTCCAGGAGTAAGCGCTATGGCTTGTTTCCAATACTCCGCGGCTTGATCGAACCAAGCCTCCGCAATTTCAGAATCGCCCTGCCGAATGGCCTGTTCTCCTCGGTCAGAATAGGCGAGCAAATGCCTTCCATTAGAACCGTACTTGAGAGTTTCCTACCTCATACGGCTCAGCAGTTAATTCTTTTGGTGTCCCATTTTTTTCTCGAGTTAACCAAAAAAGGTTAATTCCATGAGTTTCAAACTTTCATTTTTATTAATAAAATTAATAAAAACAATCCGTTTTATCTTTTCTCCCACCTTCAGAAGAATAAGGTGTAGACATTCTACTATCGTTATAATTTTCTGAAAGGTAACTATCTCGGTTTTATCTATATATAGAATCTTTGAAAAAGGCCTTCCCTCATAAGAAAGACTTACTATCTTTGGGATCTAATACTACACCGCTGCTCAATACTTTAGGGGATCAACTCTGTTACATAAATTGATTCCTAACTTATGTTTCATATTCATATTATGAGATAAGTAAGCAGTTCTTATTGTATCGGCCAAAAATCGCGCTAATTGATCTTTACGATGCTTCCTCTATCAATTAGATCTATTATCCATAGAAGCAAGTATCTAGGCATATTTTTTTGTTCCTATTTTGGCTTCTATGAAGTTACTTTCTTTGCTACAGCTGATAAAAATCGTTGTTTTGGACGATGCATATGTAGAAAGCCTATTTCTAGTAAATTTCTTTTTTTTTTTCTATAGTGGAGATAGTCGCACGTAATGACAGATCACGGCCATATTATTTAAGGCTTGTGGTAAGAAAGGGTTTCGTTCGAGTGCCCGAAAATAATATTCCAAAGCTTTTGTGTGTTCTCCGTTACTTGTGTGAATAAGGCCTATATTATAGAGTATATAACTTCGATCATAGGGATCAATTTCTAGACGCATAGCTTCGTAATAATTCTGCAAAGCTTCTGCATAATTTCCTTCGGATTGAGCAGACATTCGTTACGGTCGTCATTCAATTCAAAGAATCTCCGTTCCAGAACCGTACGTGAGATTTTCATCTCATACGGCTCCTCCTTTATGTGCATAATGAAAATAATAAAAAAGGAGTAAAATATTCTCATTATGAACTGAGCGGGGCTAGTGTTTTTACAAGAAATCTCTAGCCAACCTTTCTGCAAAAGATCTTTTCTTAACATCAAGCATGCTGATACTAGATAAAAATATTAAGTTAACTCTAACAATTTCTTTGTCCTCAATCTTTCTTAATCTCTCGGAATTAGTCACTTCAACAGTCTTCGATGGTTATACGGGTATCCAAAGTACGAACGAGATGGATGTTTGTTGTCCCAACCATTCTTCTTCCGATCCCAAAAACGAAAAAGGAGATAATTTCTAACAAAGTTTTCATGTTGTTGATTCCTAGGGGTAGTGCCTCTTCCTCTATGCCGCCTATAGGTACTAGTGGGGTAGGGTTAACCTGGAATATGGAACCTCATAGACCTTAGTGTAACCTTTTGTTCAATGCTAGAATTCACAATTGAAGCATCTGAGGCTGCATTAATCGCGGATACACGACAGAAGGAATTGTTTTATTTTATTTATAAACTTAGAAACTTCACCTTCAACAAGTGTAGAGTCGAGTTCTTTCAAATCTTTCTATCCCGACTAATGTGTCTTTCTCCTAAGACTTGAAGCGATAAATAAATAAAAATCAAACCACACCATCTCTGTAATAAGTAAATGCCTCCTTTTCTCCCGAAGTTGTCGGAATTATTCGTAATAAGATATTGGCTA